TGCAGAAGATGTTGATCGTAAATAAGAAGACTTTTTACGAAGAAACAGGAATAGATATTCGCATTCATATACATAAGAATTATGTAGGAACCAAAAGAATCGTTTCTTTCTTTTTGAAAAGACGTGAATGAATTTCTTTGAAGTAATGAGACTATTCAAATTATGATATTCGTGAAAAAAAAGTCGCAATAAATGCAAAGAAGGAACATCTTTTATCCAGCATTGAAGGATTTGAACCAAGATTTCTAGGTGGGGGGGATGGGGTATTAGTAGATCTGACACATAATTTAAATGCGAGAATTTATCCTCTAAAAAAGGAAATATTGAATGAATAGATCGTAAATTCTGATATTTTGGTATTTTTCTTTCTTCAAGGGAAGATACTAATCGCGACGAGAATGGAATTTCCAGAATCACTCCAAAACCTTCTGATACCATTTGAGAAAAAAAATGAGAAGAAAAAGAATTCTTGTGACCCCAAAATCCATTTTGGTTAGAATCATTCAACGAAAAAATCAAAGATTTCTGTTGATACATTCGAGTAATTAAACGTTTCACAAGTACTAAACTAGATTTATTGTCATAACCAATAATTTCCACAGGTTCGGAAAAAATCAAACTTTTGAAGATATGATCATGAGCAAGTGAGTAAATAGACTCCTTCAGGAGTAGCGGATATAGGAAGTTTTGTTGCCGAAATCTATCTTTTTTCAATCGAAATTTCCTTGTAATTCTACAATTTACATATATTTCTACTGGAACCAAAAAAGGGAGGCACTTTTTGTGTTATGAAATGATACATGATACATAGTGCAATATGGTCAGAACGGCGTATGTGTATATTGTATATTCTGTGTATCTTGTTATAGTATATTGTTTCTCTTATACTAACTACAAGATAAGATACTCTAACTATAATAAACTCTAACTATAATAGAAAATAGAATATTACAATTCTAAGAAGTAAAAAATTTTATAATTCTATAAAAGTAAGAACAAACAAAGAATATATACCCCGGAGGCAGAGAGTCCAATATACAGATCTTTTTCCTTCTTATACAATTTACAATTACAATTTCTTTTTTTATTTTTCTTATTAATATAACTAGAAAAACAAAAAAAGAACTAAATAAAATAACAATAAAAAAATAAGGAAAGGGGGTAAAAATCTTTTATTTTCGCACCTCGATCACTCTTTTGACTTTGGAAAAGAAATTATTTTTTATCAATATACTATTGCTTCTACACATCCGTCTCCAATCCATAATAAAGAATACTTAGGATTAAAAAAAGAATCAATGGTCCACTCACAATTCACAAGAGAACCTTTTCTCATATCAGGCACTAATCTATTTTTAACGTCCAATTAGTAATTTGATCGGGTAATCATTCAAATTAAGAAGGGAAGCTCGTTGCTTTTTTGTCTTACTCGAATTGGAGCCATAAGGCTCTATCCATTTATTCACTAGACCCGCCTATCAAATACTTTACTGAACTAAAAAAAGAAAAAATTTTTATATTCGTTCTATTATCTATTATGAAAACTAGATTTTTTCTTTTTCTATGATTCTATTTTTTTTACGACATGCTTTTTTTTCCATTCATTACCTTTCAGGATCAGTCGCGGTCTTCTAAACTCTACCAATAGTCTAGACGAATTCCTTCATCCAAATGCGTAAAAGATCATAGTCGCAATTAAAAGCCGAGTACTCTACCGTTGAGTTAGCAACCCGGATCAATAGGAAGTTTAGATATGATCGAAACACAAAAAGAAATTAAAAAAGAAATCAATGGAGTTGCACTGCACAACTGAGTCAAAACACGGAACTAGCAACAAATTGAACCACCAAAATAGAAAGCGGATCCGATTCAATAAAAAGAGATTCAAAATAGAATTGAAAAATTGAAAAACCACCCAATTTTATCAAATTTTTTGATTTTCGCTAAAAAAATACGTTTTGTATATTTGTAAAAAAAAAAAAATAAATCTAGCAAACCCACCCATTTATTAAAAAGAGCCAATAGGGAGTGAGGAGATAAAGATTTATTTATCTACGATCAAATTATATTTGTTCGAGACGCCATTGTCAATATGAATGGACTTTTTCAAAAACAAATTTCAATAAATTCTAAATTATATAGAAATTTGTGTTGGATTAGCACAACATAAAAAAAAAGTACAATAAAAATACAAGAAGAAAGATTACCCCCCCAAGGGGGGGTAATCTTTCTTCAACAAGAAGCAAGAAAAAAAAATCAGATCAGAATAAGATAAGTATGAATAGAACAAGAAAATAACAAACTTTGAATAAAGAATTACACAAAGATAGGTACTAGTTATAGTACCCTTTTTTTATTTTATTCATGACTCTTGTTTTTACTTTCTTTTTTATCAAAAGAAACTCGAAATTCTTTAAAGAATTCTGCCTTCCTTAAAATATCACGAACAGTTCCTGTGGGTTGAGCACCCTTTTCAAGGAAATATAAAATAGCAGGACCATTTAAATAAGTTTTATTCTTTATCGGATCATAGAAACCTACTTTTTGAAGATCTCTTCCTTCTCTTCGGGATCGAATATCAATTGCAACAATTCGATAGATGGCTCATTGGGATAGATGTAGATAAAAGATGCCCCCCTAGAAACGTATAGGAGGTTTTATCCTCATACGGCTCAAGAAAAAATGATTGTAATTTCTATAATTTCTGTTTCTATCTATATAGATAGAAACAGAAATGGCTCCATAAAGAATTAGACTGTAATTGTAGCCTTTTTTCCTTACAGAAAAAAAATCTCATTCGTACTCCTAACTCAAGTTGGATAGTTTTTAAAGAGTTCAAAAGGAAATCCTTAGAATTTAGTGAGCTGTCTCTAACCTCCTTTTTTGTCTCCTTTCGGATCTATTTTTTTACTCTGATCCAATTGTTGAGACAAGTGAAAAAAGTGTTTCCTTGTTTCGGAATTCGTTGTCTTTGCTTTGCGCTTTGTGAAATCATTGGGTTTAGACATTACTTCGGTGATCCTTGCTCCTTTTCAAAAAGGCAGCAACATACCTTTTGTTTTTTGTTCTTTCTATGGAAAAAGGGAAAAATCATAAGAAAGATTGATCCCTTTGGGATACACTCTTGATCGAAACAGTTTGAAAATTTCGACAAATTTAACTTTTTTTATTTCAAACTTGTTCAATTTTGAAACTCTTTATCTATATTTTAGATATTGATGATATATTTACAAAGTTGGTCTAACTTATTGATTGTCACTAACCCTAGATTCTTCCCCCAAGAAATGAATCAATCATTTTTGCTCGAGCTCCATCATATGTTATACCATTATATAACATTAGTCTTTTTATTTCTATTTATCAACACAAGACAAATGAAAACAGGTTCCTAGCAGAACAAACTATGTCGAGACAAGAGCATCTTCATTTGTATAGAAAATGGTGGATGTCAGAATCCACAGCCAATCATGTCCTTCAAGTCGCACGTTGCTTTCTACCACATCGTTTCAAACGAAGTTTTACCATAACATCTCCCTCTAAATTTATTGGAATTTGGAACCGTATGCAATAGATTCATTCAATATGGAATCATGAATAGTCATTAGATGAACCGATACATAATAATCCACACTGATCTATCTATAGATAGATCAGTGTTTCTTTGAAAAGTATTTCACTTAATTTCACCCTCTATTTTTTCATATGAGCATATGAGAGAACATGAAAAAAAGAAATTATAAACCTCAAAAAAGCCTTTGACTTTACTTTCATTCAAATGAAAAAGAAATCCCCATGAATGGATAAAAATTTTATCCACTTTAACTAAATACTATATGAACTCCTAAAACTAAATAGTTCCTTTTATTTATTCAAAAATAAAAAATCAATATACAATATAGATCAATATCAATATTGAATAATAAGATATTATTATTAACAATAATAAATAATATCTTTATAATTATGTATTTCTATTTCTATAACTATAAATATTCTATATATATATTAGTATTAGAATAGAATTAGAATAGAATAAATATAGTAGAATAGAATATTTAGAATAGATTCTATCTATAGAAATCTGTTCTTAAAATTATATGAAAAAAATCTCTTCTATTCTAATATGATATGGATATGAATTAGGATTTGATGATTATTAGGATTATGTATGATGACTAGAATATTAGGAATTACGTATTATTTACCATCTCCTATTTAATCTGATTTTCATTGAAAACAAAGGGAGGGTTTGAGAATAAAGTTTCTTTGTTTTCATTATTTTTGAGTATAAAAAGTCTCGTGTAAGGTAAGATCAAAGAGAAAATCAGAATCTGGGGAGTCTGATCTTTTCATATCCATCTCCATCATATAAAACAAACAATCGTTAATGAAAGTCATCAAGAATATTTAAGAATCAAATTTGAGTACTTTAGTAAAAAAAAGATATGATTCTAAGAATCATTCTTAGAATTAAGATTAATAACATTAAACAGAAAATTGTTTAATAAAATTTTAAATCCCAATAAGAGAAGAATATTTCGTTTCTGATGGAAACGATCTGGGACGGAAGGATTCGAACCTCCGAGTAACGGGACCAAAACCCGTTGCCTTACCGCTTGGCCACGCCCCATTTTAATTTTGTCTAAAAAAATTAAGCTAAATATTGCTTATTCGTCAATAACCAACCAAAAGAAATCTAGGATATGTTGTCGCTAGGATTCAACATATATAGATATAGAATCAAAAAGATTCATTGATCATTATATAGAATTCAATTAAGATATTGTATGAAAATAGAATTCCTTGTATTCTCATTTGATTGGAGAATGTAAGGAAGGATTCTTGATTGGGGAGAAGTCAGAAGTCAAAGAAAAAGAAGATTTTCTTTCTTTTATCCCCCCTTTTTTCTTTTTAAATTTTCCTTCAGAAAAACAACTCAATCCAATCTGATAATTTATTATCATTTCAATTGAATCTTAATCTTTAAGAAAAAAAAATGTTTGTTATGGTTAATATCTTTAGTTTAATTTGTATCTGCCTTAATTCTACCCTTTATTCGAGTTGTTTTTTCTTCGCCAAATTACCCGAGGCTTATGCCTTTTTCAATCCAATCGTAGACGTTATGCCAGTTATCCCTTTACTCTTTCTTCTCTTAGCCTTTGTTTGGCAAGCTGCTGTAAGTTTTCGATAAATAAACAAGATCATAAATAAGATCAGATAATCCTGACATTAGGAACCCTCGATTTAAAAATCGAATTTTTTTTATTCAAATTCAATTTGAATAAGGGCGCGATTCTATTTAATAAGCTTATTTCTTCTTTTGTTCTGACCTTTCCTTTATAAGATCCCATAATCTACCTAATTAGAGATATGATATGGCAAGAAATTTTTAGTAACGAAAAAATATGAATCTTATTACATTAGAAATAAATTCGTGAAAATGAATGAAAAAAAGTTTTTTTTTCATCTTTAGAGCGTCATATCAAAATATGTGTATAGTGTGTGTCGTAAAATAGGTGATCTATTTCCTTAAAAAAACGATCTTATCTTGGAGATTTGTAATGCTTACTCTTAAACTCTTCGTTTACACTGTAGTAATATTCTTTGTTTCTCTCTTCATCTTCGGATTCTTATCTAATGATCCGGGGCGTAATCCTGGGCGTGAAGAATAAGAAAAGAGATGAGATTCGCTTTTAGTTTTTCCTTGATTTTTTCATAGGTAAATGTATCAATAAAAGGAATAGATACTAGATAAAGATAAAAGATTTATAAAAGAAAAGAATCAAAATTTATTCCAATTCTAAAATTTCAAGTGATCTGGGGGGTCGGAGAGAGAGGGATTCGAACCCTCGGTACGAATAATTCGTACAACGGATTAGCAATCCGACGCTTTAGTCCCCTCAGCCATCTCTCCCCATTCCAAATTGGAAATTTCTTATGCGATGTGACACGTGAAGTAAAGATTGAGAACAATCTTGATTTTCCTTCTTTTTTTATAATGATTCGAAACAGATTTCTTCAATAGAAAGAATACCTTACTTCTTTATATTTTGTACAAAAGTTTTATTTCCCGGCCTGGTTAAGTACTGGCCGGGCCAGTACTTCTTTTGTTCCAACGAATCAATTTCATTTTGTTTTGATATCCAATCAAAATTGTTCTTGAAACAAGAAGAGCAACTTTCATTTTATTCCTAATTATTCAAAATTCTATTAGATAGATTATATTAGAAATTCTTTAAGAAATTATCTATATCTAGAATAATCTAGAATATTCTATATATTCTAGTATAGAAAGTCTAGAATCCTATATTCATATGATTCTAAAGTAAGTATTAAGAAAGAAAATAAAGAAATATATCTGAGAAGATCAATAATATCAATATCAAATAGAAAAGACATATTTCTAAATTAGGACTGGAAATCATTTACTTGTTCAAGGCAAAGGACAAGTGAGGCCCAATCTACCTGAATTCCTAAAATATGGCAGTTCAAGGGGGGGGGGGTTGAAAAAAAAAATACTAAAAGTTTAGTCAAATTTAAATAGTGTACTTAAAATTAAAAGTTATAAGTATTTTTTCAAGTTTTCAAGCCTGCGCCGCGGAGGAACAAAATACGTGTTAATGCTAGAATTTTCATGATTCTGATGCTATCTTGACTGCGTCTAATTACTTTGTTGGACAAATGATCCATTCATACCCAATAATGAATATGTAGCGGGTATAGTTTAGTGGTAAAAGTGTGATTCGTTCTATTAACAACTTAAATAGTTAAGGGTTCTTTCCATTTTTTTTTTTTTCATATTCCGATCAAAAACTTTATTTCTTAAAAAGATTTAATCCTTTAACCCTCAATAGGATATTTGAGGAAAGAATATACATTCTCGCGATTTCTATCCAAAAGTCAATCAGAATTTGAATAAAAAAATTGGATTATTTGGATTATGAAGTCAAGAAGCATAAATTTTTTTATTGGTTAAATTCTTCCAATTGAATGAGTATAAATAAAGGATCTATGGATTATAGTATCAAACTTTCAATCGTAACTAAATCTTCAATTTTTGCGCTGTAAAAGGTAGATTGAAGCCAAATAGCTAGAAAACGATGGTTTTAGTTTACTAGAACCCTCGGCTTATTATTTAAGCTCGGTAGAAACAAAATTCTTTTCCTTAGGATCCCGCGAGTAGAAATAGGGAACGAAGTAACTAGACTAGAAAGATTTGATAGAATCCCTCTCTTCTAGAGGGATCATCTAGAAAGCGAGTAGCTTTAGATGCATTCGGAAAAAGCTGACATAGATGTTATGGATATCATTTTTCTCTGATGGGAATACATAGATCTTCCATAAAGGAGCCGAATGAAACCAAAATATCATGTTCGGTTTTGAATTAGAGATGTGAAAAATGATCAACCAACGTCGACTATAACCCCTAGCCTTCCAAGCTAACGATGCGGGTTCGATTCCCGCTACCCGCTATATATTCCTTAACTTCATATTATATAC